TCCTATTTCGAAAGAGATCGATTTGTAAAGAGAAACGGTCTCAATTAATCAATGTTAATCAATCGAATGGATGAATACATCAAATATTTGGCAGAATACATGAAATGAATTGAAAAAAAAAAGAAAGTCATAACAAAAAGAAATGGTAATGGGAGCATTTGTCCTATATGTGCAAATGGAAATCAGGCGGATCTTTACCCGGAGTAGAGCATAAACCTAAAAAGATTAACGAGGCCCATTCAAGAACAAGAAAATGACATCGTGATTTGATTTGGATTGGATCTCGATGAAATAATACATCAATGAAAAGTTAATTCGATAAGTTTAGTGAATTTTTTTTTATATTAAAATATTAAAAGGAAAGGCTCAAAACTCGTCTTTATTGAAAAATCGAATAAAAAGCCCTTTCTTTAGAAACCTGCTATGAAAAAAAAAAAAAGAAAGAGGGCTGGAAGCTACACATTGATTCTTTTTTTTTTCGAAATTTTTTTTTGAACCGTATGCGTCAAAAGGTGCATGTACGGTTCTTAAGGAATACAATTTGACCCTAATCAACCGACTTTATCGAGAAAGATTACTTTTTTTAGGCCAAGAGGTTGATAGCGAAATATCGAATCAACTTATTGGTCTTATGGTCTATCTCAGTATAGAGGATGATACCAAAGATCTGTATTTGTTTATAAACTCTCCTGGCGGATGGGTAATACCCGGGGTAGCTATTTATGATACTATGCAATTTGTACGACCAGATGTCCATACAATATGCATGGGATTAGCCGCTTCAATGGGATCTTTTATCCTGGTAGGAGGAGAAATTACCAAACGTCTAGCATTCCCTCACGCTTGGCGCCAATGAGGTTTTTATTTGATAAAAAAAAAAGACTATGCCTTCGCCCTATGAAATAGGAATATTAAGTAATAATAGCATGGCACTTGGAATTCGATATGAGAAAGTTTTTTTTATTGTTTTTTCAAAACATTAGATTATGTATCGAAAAAGTAGTATGAGATAAAGGGTATTTCCGATTTTATCTTATTTATCGGGAGTCCAGTTCAGCGTCACAAACTTTTTTTTTACACTATTGGACTCTTAACAATATTTATGTTATGAAAGAGTGCAAAAATAAAAAAAAAACACATACATTCTTTTTTACTTTTTTATTTGATCGGCTCAAAAAGAAACTTTGGGATTGCTGAATCACAGACAAAAAAATCAGAAATATAGAAAGCAACGGAGCCATCATAGTATTTTTTAACTACTTGGAAAGGAAGGATGGTAATTTGATCATTTACCAATATGGGTCTGATAGAGTCTATTTTTCTCTTTCTTTGATCGAAAGTAAGGGTCAATTTTATTGTTATTGTAGAGCCGTATGCAACGCACAAAAGATGCCTGTACGGTTGGTCAATTCTATCTTTTTTTTGCTTGTTATTCTTTATCTTTATTTTTTTTTCCTTTCATCAGGCGAGATAGAGGAACCCTTTATTATGTTATATCATCAGGGTAATGATCCATCAACCTGCTAGTTCTTTTTATGAGGCCCAAACGGGAGAATTTATCCTGGAAGCGGAAGAACTACTGAAACTGCGTGAAACCCTCACAAGGGTTTATGTACAAAGAACGGGTAAACCTTTATGGGTTGTATCCGAAGACATGGAAAGAGATGTTTTTATGTCAGCAATAGAAGCCCAAGCTTATGGAATTGTTGATCTTGTAGCGGTTACCTGAAAATAGCATAGATTTCGCGCAACTCCATGATTTGAGATTTTATCTTCTTACTATTCCATTTATTAACTAAGTTTAATAGATAGAATGTTAATAGATAGAATAGAAACTAAAAGTAAGTCACAATCATCTGGTTAGGATCGATCTAAACCGGCCAATTATGTATACAATTCAACATGCCAACTATTAAACAACTTATTAGAAATGCAAGACAGCCAATCCGAAATATCACGAAATCCCCTGCTCTTGGGGGGTGCCCTCAGCGTCGAGGAACATGTACTAGGGTGTATGTGCGACTCGTTCCGATCATGAGCTGGCCCAAAAAAAGGAAAGAAAACCCTTTTTCCAGTATCCATGATCAATACCGATCAATAGGATAGAATGGAAAAACAAACTCTATTCACTATCTAAAAATAAGAAAATCTATCATCTCCCTCTATTGTGTATGAAATTTATGGTTACCATTGGGTGCAAATCCAATCACCTCAATTTAAGATGAGAAGCAATTCTCCATTGGTCGCAAATGGTTATCCATTAAGCGGAGGAAATCTTATTTAAAACCAGAAAGATTAGGCTTCCACCTCTTGCCAAGAACGGACTAACAGGGTCAGCTACCCAGCTAACCTTCATAATTAAATACCGTTACTGTATAGGTAGATCTGATTGTGAAAGACCTATTACTAGATAATTCATGGGTAGAGCCAAAGAATGTGAACTATACAAGTTACCAATAACATTGATTAAATCAAGTAAAGGCTCCGGTGTATAGAGAAGACCTCACCGTTTAAGAAGTAACCATAGAAACGATGGAATCCACTATTTCTTTATCTATTTAGATTTATTTTTCAAATTGACTATATTTTCTTTTTGATACCTAGTAGAATACACTTTATTATTTTCAAGTGAAATGCCTAGAAAAAGAAAAAAGCAAAAATCGTGGTGGGGAAGGTTATAGTAGCCAAAGCCATTGGAATTGTTATTTTATACATTGGAAAAATCCGTTTTGTTATTACTAGACTAGGAAAGGGGAAAAGAATAACTAAAAGAAAGGAGAAATCAATTAGTTATTCGTCAAAGTTTAATTTCATTTATTCAATGACCAGAATTAGACGGGGATATATAGCTCAGCGACGTCGAACAAAAATTCGTTTATTTGCATCAAGCTTTCGAGGGGCTCATTCAAGACTTACTCGAACTATTAATCAACAAAAAATAAGAGCTTTAGTTTCGGCTCATAGAGATAGGGATAGGCAAAAGAGAATTTTTCGTCATTTGTGGATCACTCGGATAAACGCAGTAATTCGCGAAAAGGGGGTATCCTATAGTTATAGTAGATTCATACACGATCTGTACAAGAGACAGTTGCTTCTTAATCGTAAAATACTTGCACAAATAGCTATATCAAATAGGAATTGTCTTTATATGATTTCCAACGAGATCATAAAATAAATAGATTGGAAGCAATCCACCGGAATAATTTAAACAGAGTTCCCCGGAGAATGAACTCCGGGAGGGTAGAGTAGAAATTAATATGATAAACTATGATAAATTGATCAATAAAGTAATCAAAATCAACGAACACGTTCAATAAAAAAAAAAAAGGATTTATTATTCACCGATTCTTTTTTTTTATTACGACATGATAATCTTTGATTCTCAGATTTTTCGAACAAAATATAAATCTGCCATTAGAGTTCGGATTGTAATTTTGATTCAAGTGAAGAAAGAGTAAGCCTATTTATTTCTGGTTCTAAAACCAGTAGTTCTAGCAGTCGACTCGGTTCTTTCAAATTCTTTCTCATTATTAAGAAAAGGTAACGAAGATAAAATACGAGCTTGTTTTATAGCAGTAGTAATTAATCGTTGTTGTTTCAAGGTCAATCTATTCACTCGTCTAGATAATATTTTTCCTTGTTCACTAATAAATCGACTAATTAAACTCATGTTTCTATAATCAATCCGATCCCCCGATTGGATTGGGGGCAAACGCCTACGAAAAGATCGCTTGGATTTAAGAAAGGGTCGCTTGGATTTATCCATATGGTTTGTTTAGTTTATTCCTTATCCATAAAATCCTATTTCTAATTCATTCTAGATCCGACCGAAATAGGATTTTATTTGTTTATATTTAAATATGTTATATAGAATGTCATTTTTTCCCCTTACTTGGAAGGGTGACACGCAGTCGATCTATTTCTTTATCTCCCCATGAATCGTATGTTTGTAACAATAGGGACAGAATTTTCTCAATTCCAATCGATTAGGCGTATTGTGCCGGTTCTTTTGAGTAGTATATCTGGAAATGCCCGTTGATGCCTGATTAACACTGTTTCGGACACAACTGGTACATTCCAAAATAACTGTTACTCGGATATCTTTACCCTTGGCCATGAACCTCCTTTGTATTTTTGATTGATTCAACTCTTCTATTTTCGATCCGAAAGGAAGAAGAAGAAAGGAAGGAAAAAAATAGAAGTTACTAACTTGAAATCAAATTCTAAAAGAAATATTTCACTGCAATCAATATAGTAAATCAAAGTAATAATAAGTAATAAAATGATTTTGAAACTCTATTTCAAATCGCCGGCCATTTAGTGAAGTATCTTGTATAATACTCTTGCCATAGACCCACATTTTCTATTCTACCTACATTCCTCTATTATTAATTTCATTCGAACTTGAAACCTGAGTCTCGCAACTGTTGAATCCACTTTGATTTTTTCTCTTTCCTCCCTTAATTCTAAAAAAGGGAAAAAAGAGAAAAGAGAGAAGGGGGGATTAGTCACAGATATCTGATTGTATCTTTAATCGTCTTTATTCCTATGCCAATAAAATAACTAGAATGAAAAAAAGGGGAATGTCAACGCATCCGGGAAAAAACGATTAATCTCTATCAATAGACCTGCTAAAGACCCGAACCAGAGAGTACTTAGTACCGGTGCCACGGATAGATATGTTTTTAGATCTCGCATTTTAAAACCTCCTTTATTGTAATACATAATGTAATACATATATGATCAGATGCATATGTAGTTAAGAACCACTTATAGTTGTACACGGAATCCCTAATTCAAATTGAAATGTACAATGAGCCGGTAAAGACTATTTTCCTTTTCTCAAAACAGAAAAAAAAAAGAAGTATCCTTCTTCCCCAGCATTACCGCAAAATACTCATTTATTTTGACGCTGGATTCCGTTCCCGATTTCATATGTATATAAGTTTTTGACTTTGACTATTATTATATGTTAAATGAGACCAAAACAAAAAGATGAA